AGAATCAATTAAAATTACAAAAGATCCTCTCATTCCAATTAATAATTCGCTGGGGCCTTTAGGAACAGCCTTTCTAATTGAAAATGTTTATTCATTTTACCATTTAATAACTCATAACCAGATCTTGGTAAATAACTATTTGCAACTTGACAATTTAAATTTAAAACAGACTTTTCAAGTAATTAAATATTATTTAATCGATGAAACTGAGCAAATTGATAAGCCCGACCCATGCAGTAACATTATTTTCAATTTGAATTGGTATTTTCTCCATCCCAATTATTGTCAAGAAACATCTATAATAACGAGTCTTGGGCAGTTTATTTGTGAAAATATATCTATAGCCAAAAACGCACCATACCTAAAATCGGGTCAAGTTATACTTGTTCAAGTTGACTCTGTAGTAATACGATCCGCTAAGCCTTATTTGGCCACTCCAGGAGCAACTGTTCACGGCCATTATGGGGAAATCGTGTACGAAGGAGATACTTTAATTACATTTATCTATGAAAAATCGAGATCTGGTGATATAACCCAGGGGCTTCCAAAAGTAGAACAAGTGTTAGAAGTGCGTTCGGTTGATTCAATATCGATGAATCTAGAAAAAAGGGTTGAGGGCTGGAACGAACGTATAACAAGAATTCTTGGAATGCCGTGGACATTCTTGATTGGTGCTGAGCTAACTATAGTGCAAAGTCGTATCTCTTTGGTTAATAAGATTCAAAAGGTTTATCGATCCCAGGGGGTGCAGATTCATAATAGGCATATAGAAATTATTGTACGTCAAATAACATCAAAGGTGTTGGTTTCAGAAGATGGAATGTCGAATGTTTTTTCACCCGGAGAACTAATTGGATTGTTGCGAGCGGAGCGAATGGGGCGCGCGTTGGAAGAGGCGGTTTGTTACCGAGCTCTCTTATTGGGAATAACTCGAGCATCTCTCAATACTCAAAGTTTCATATCTGAAGCGAGTTTTCAAGAAACTGCTCGAGTTTTAGCAAAAGCAGCTCTCCGGGGTCGAATCGATTGGTTGAAAGGCCTGAAAGAAAACGTTGTCTTGGGGGGTATGATACCCGTTGGTACCGGATTGAAAGGATTAGTGCTCCCTTCAAAACAACATAACAAGGGCCCCTTGGAAACAAAAAAAACAATATATTCGCGGTGGAGATGAGAGATATTTTGTTTTACCACCAAAAATTATTTGATTCTTTTCTTTCAAATAATTTCCACGATAGACCAGAACAATGATTTATTAGGATTTAATGATTCCTAAAGGCAGGTTTATCTTTTTGACGATCCGTATTTGGTGCAGTCATTTGAGTTGGTAATCAAAATAGTAAGCAATAGAAAAGACTACTGGCTTGTTCGTCTATCTACGGCCAATCTATGGTAGAAGAGAAGGTTCCATCGGAACAATTATTTATTTCAATTTCAGGGGTTCCCCGTCTCTTTAAAAAAGGGGGGTTGGGGAGAAATGACAAGAAGATATTGGAACATCAACTTGGAAGAGATGCTGGGGGCAGGAGTTCATTTTGGGCATGGTACTAGGAAATGGAATCCTAAAATGGCACCTTATATTTCTGCAAAGCGTAAAGGTATTCATATTACAAATCTTATGAGAACTGCTCGTTTTTTATCCGAAGCCTGCGATTTGGTTTTTGATGCAGCAAGTAGGGGAAAACAATTCTTGATTGTTGGTACAAAAAACAAAGCAGCTGATTTAGTAGCATGGGCTGCGATAAAGGCCCGATGTCATTGTGTTAATAAAAAATGGCTTGGCGGGATGTTAACGAATTGGTCCACTACAGAAACGAGACTTCAGAAGTTCAGGGACTTGAGAATGGAACAAAAAACGGGAAGACTCAACCGCCTTCCAAAAAGAGATGCGGCTGTGGTGAAAAGACAATTATCCCGCCTGCAAACATACCTGGGCGGGATTAAATATATGACAGGGTTACCCGATATTGTAATCATCGTTGATCAGCATGAAGAATATACGGCTCTGCGTGAGTGTATCACTTTGGGAATTCCAACAATTTGTTTAATCGATACAAATTGTGACCCCGATCTTGCAGATATTTCGATTCCGGCGAATGATGACGCTATATCTTCAATCCGCTTAATTCTTAACAAATTAGTATTCGCAATTTGTGAAGGCCGTTCTAGCTATATAAGAAATCCTTGATTAAGATTAATAATAAGATAAATAACTTTTCCTTCGAAAATCCGATAGATTTCTGGAATCGGTTATTATATTTATGCATTTTTTTGAAATAGATAAAAATAACTGGGGATATTATGTGATTAGTTAGTATTCAAATTTGGATATTGCAAATATCCAACTCAAGTAGACAAAGAAATAGTTGAATCAAAATAATTTTGTTTAAAGTTCTATTTTTTTTCAGAGGACAATATGAATGTGCTATCATGTTCCATTAACACACTAAAAAAAGGGTTATACGATATATCCGGTGTAGAAGTAGGCCAACATTTCTATTGGCAAATAGGGGGTTTTCAAGTCCATGGCCAAGTACTTATTACCTCTTGGTTTGTAATTGCTATCTTATTAGGTTCAGCTACTATAGCTGTTCGGAACCCACAAACCATCCCGACTGGGGGTCAGAATTTCTTCGAATATGTTCTTGAATTCATTCGGGATGTGAGTAAAACGCAAATTGGAGAAGAATATGGCCCCTGGGTTCCTTTTATTGGAACTATGTTTTTATTTATTTTTGTTTCTAATTGGTCGGGAGCTCTTTTACCTTGGAAAATCATAGAATTACCTCAGGGAGAGTTAGCCGCACCTACGAATGATATAAATACTACGGTTGCTTTGGCTTTACTCACGTCAGTGTCATATTTCTATGCAGGTCTTAACAAAAAGGGATTAAGTTATTTCGGGAAATATATTCAACCAACCCCGATTCTTTTACCCATTAACATCTTAGAAGATTTCACCAAGCCCTTATCACTTAGTTTTCGACTTTTCGGAAATATCTTAGCGGATGAATTAGTAGTTGTTGTTCTTGTTTCTTTAGTACCTTCAGTGGTTCCTATCCCTGTCATGTTCCTTGGATTATTTACAAGTGGTATTCAAGCTCTTATTTTTGCAACTTTAGCCGCGGCTTATATAGGTGAATCTATGGAGGGCCATCATTGAAATAGTCTTTTTTTTAGCTTAGCACAAAGCAATGTATGTGCAGCTAAAGGTGATTTACTTAAAGAATAGAAATATACAAGACTCTATATACGATAGAAAGCAATAGGAACAAAAAATCTCAAATTACGATATTAGGGAGTTGTAAAAAAAGGAAAGAGATCTTTGAGATCTTTTTCCTAAAATTATCCTTTCATCCACTTAATATGCTACCTTTTCGACGAATATTGGCCTTCTATTATATTGGTCGGTCAGCCAATCTTCTTATTCAAATTCTGATTTGAATAAGATATATGTTTACAACGTGTGATTAAATAAAAAACAGTAGAAAAGGATTAGATCAATCAAAGAATTTCGATGCAATAATTCGCACTAATCAATTTCATTAGTCCATTTAGAATGTATTCGGTTGGACTAATGATAAATAAATACGAATACAGCCGAAAAAGGGGGTTCCTAAAAAAATGGGTTCTCGAACCCAATTGAATCTAATGGTTTACGTTATGGAAGAAAGGCATGTATATGTGATATTAGATATTGACTAGTTATATATGAACTAAAGATATATTTCATTTTCCCTACTACCGTGTGTGGGTTCAAATAGAAGTTCTCTCATATCATTGTGGCTGTGAATTCGCTGAATAAAGAGATGAAATCAAGAAAAGATGAAAGAATTGAAATAAGAGTTCGGAATCAAGAAATGGAAGAATGAAAGTGCTATGAATTCACAAAAACTCTGCGGATAGAAACGAAAAAATAGATATCGAAGTAGGTCGGATTATTCAATAATATTCTTACTTAAATTCGAAGTTCTTAGTTACTTCGACTGGATGTATCGATGGAATAATTAAGTCATAATTCATTGGCTGATTGTATCATTAACCATTTCTTTTTGTTGGTACGAGGGACTTATCATGAATCCACTGATTTCTGCTGCTTCCGTTATTGCTGCTGGATTGGCTGTAGGGCTTGCTTCTATTGGACCTGGAATTGGTCAAGGGACTGCTGCGGGTCAAGCCGTAGAGGGTATCGCGAGACAGCCCGAGGCAGAGGGAAAAATACGAGGTACTCTATTGCTTAGTCTAGCTTTTATGGAAGCTTTAACGATTTATGGATTGGTTGTAGCATTAGCACTTTTATTTGCGAATCCTTTTGTTTAATCTTAGAAAAATACATACTTTTCCTATTTTATTGCCGTCGTTTGCTTTTTCAAATTAGATCAAGACTTCCCTCCTACAATTCCTTATTCGTTGAGAAAATAACTTATGGGAAGGGCTGATTTGTAGATGAGGCATTAGCATACCCGTCCGTAGTCAAGAGAAACTCTTTTTATGAGGTGTTGCAACAACCAAGGAGTAGTTCATACTTTATAACATAACTCGAGTATTTTTTGACTCGATTTCAAAAAAAAAAAAGAATAATAAATAAGAAGGGCAAATTGATAGAAAAAGAACTCTGGTCGATTTTTTAGTTAAGGGGAGATTATATGAAAAATGTAACCGATTCTTTCGTTTCTTTGGGCCACTGGTCGTCTGCCGGGAGTTTCGGATTTAATACCGATATTTTAGCAACAAATCCAATAAATCTAAGTATAGTTATTGGTGTATTGATCTTTTTTGGAAAGGGAGTGTGTGTGAGTTGTTTATTTCAAGAATAGGCTGGATCCAATCAGCTGTACCCTTTTTCCGTTATAACTGGGAAAGGGAGGTGCATGATCTCGCGAATTACTTCTTAAGAAATTATATGTAAGAACCATAACATTTCGTGATTCATTGGCAAATCTACTTTGATTCTCTAGCAACCAATAATGAGGATCTGTTAAGATGGTTAAAGCAAACCGTTT